ATCTTATATATAACCCACAACTTTAACCAATTAATCAATGATAAAAAACTTCAGGAGAAACCCTCTCCACTCTAATAGGCATAAAAGAATGATTTACCCCACAAATTTCCCTACATTGACCAAATATTACACCAGATCTTGTCAAATGAACACCCAATTGATTAATCCGACCAGGAATAGCATCAACCTTAACCCCTAAAGAAGGAACAGCCCAAGCATGAATCACATCAGCAGAACTCACTAAAACACGACTATCAACACCATAAGGTAACACACATCGATTATCAACCTCCAATAATCGATAACTCCCCTCACCAATTTCCAAACTATTAGTTATATAAGAATCAAAACTAACAACATTGTTACTATCCCCATATTCATATTCTCAATACCACTGATGCCCAACAGCCTTTATTCTAACCCTAGGCCCACCAACCTCATCTAGCAAATATAACAGCCGAACAGATGGAATAGCTAAAATTAATAATAACAACCCAGGAATTACAGTTCAAGCAGCCTCAAGCGCCTGAGCTTCTATAATAAACCGAGAAGATAACCTACCCTTCAATAAACATACCATTATGTAACCTACAAAGGACGAAACTATTACAAGAACAAACATAGCATGATCATGAAAAAAACTAAGCTCAGAACTCAAACCACTATAACTATCCTGAAACCCTAATTGACCCCAAAAGCTCATTTTTTTTTATTTTTTTTTATTCGCCTTACACTTCCCACTCTAATGAACCCTCACGCCATTCATGAATTACTCCAATAAATAATAATACTAAAAAAACCAATAACCCTAAATAGCTTTTAAACCACATTCAAGAACTACCTATTACTATTACAACAGGAAATAATAAAACAATTTCTACATCAAAAACCACAAAAATTACAGCTAACAAAAAAAATCGTAAAGAAAAAGGCACTCGAGAAGACCCTATAGGATCAAATCCACACTCAAAGGGACTAATCTTTTCTCGACCCATATATAATGATACCCCAAGAAATAACCCAACAAACAGCAATATAAACCCAAATAAAAGAGCTAACAAAACCCCTAACACTACTTTTTCCATATTACCCTTTAGGTAAATAATACCATAAACCCAAACGCTTAACACTAATAATATAATGTTAATTAATACAAATATACAAATGAACTAATGAGAGTAATATATATATAATCTATTTATAGAACCACAACCTATCGTTTTTTTTAAACTACTCATTACCCCCATTATAAAGATTCTATTTATTATTTTTTATCAAAAAAAAGCATAAATAAAATTTGTTAAAACAATAGTTCTATACTTTAAAAAAAAGATCTGATTTGCATTCAACTATTGAGACATCACTCTAGAACTACATCACTAAAGGACCTCGGAGAAGATTTGCCTTGAAACCAAAAAGAAAGTGTTCGACTCACTTATCCTTTTCCTTAGAAAGGTAGCCGAGCTAATATGTGGCTTCTAACTACATAAAGAGAGGTTTAACTCCTTCCATCTTTCTTAATGCTAATTAAGTGTTAAACCCATGCACATTGACTTTTCACGTCAAAAGAGCATTTTAGTGCATTTAGCTACTTATAATATCCAACCGAATTTTTAAGTAATCCTTAAACAAAAACCCCAAAAGTTATTATCTATTGTTTTATTTTTTTTATTCGTTATTCTATGTCTAACTTTAAGTATTCCGCTATTTTTTCTTTCAAATGAACCAAAACTCACCAATCAAACCTTATGCTCAATAGACCTAAATAATCAGCCTTTACAGCCTAAAACAGATAGCTACCCAATTACTCCTAGATCCGGCAATACAGATTTAACCAAACTAAACCAAACATCAAGCACCAGAACCAAACAATAGCTATAATCCATCTTTTTCATTATTATTCTTCCTACTTTAAATGAAATCCCCAAATAAACTTTTATTTATATTCCTCATAGTCAGAAGCACTTGCATAGTTGCATCCTCATCCAATTGACTAATAACCTGAATAGGCTTAGAGATCAATATGCTCGGCTACATTCCACTTATATTCATAAAAGAAAACAGAAGAGAGTCAGAAGCAGCAGTAAAATACTTAGTTCCTCAATCACTAGGATCAGCAATTTTTATTGCTTCAGCAATCATTTCATCATACTTCAACCACTTACAAATTCTCATAATAATTGCAATATGTCTAAAGTTAGGCGTAGCACCATTCCACTTTTGGTTTCCCCCAGTCATAGCAAGACTTCAACTAATACCTGCCTTTATTCTTCTAACTTGGCAAAAGATTGCCCCAATCTTAGCTATTAGCTCTCTAAACTCGCCTCTAATCAAAGTTATTATACCTATTGCAATAATTAGAGCATTATGAGGAGGCATCGGAGGACTAAATCAAACTGATATCCGGTCCTTATTAACATATTCCTCAATTGGCCACACAGGGTGAATATTAGCAAGTATTAACAGAAACTACATCATTCTCATCGCTTATTTAACTACTTACATTTTAATTAACATATCAATTTATGCTTTTTTAGTTAAAGAACACATAAAATCTTACAAACAACTCTTCTCCTCTAAAGAATCTGGAAAGATTTTTATCTTGACCATTACAATCCTTTCTTTAGGAGGACTACCACCTCTTATAGGTTTCATTATAAAATTACTAGTCCTAATATTTACAGAAGCAAAAACAATCATTATTTTTGGTCTAATTATTGGAGCATTAGTAAGCTTATTCTACTACCTATCCTTAACCTTCTCAACATTATTAAGATTCAACAAAATACACCTAACTAAAAACCAAATAATCTCAAAACAAGCAATTCTATTTTTTTTATCTCAAATCATACCATTAACCTTAATTTTATTCCTTTTTTAAGGTAGGATAAGCTAATAATTAAGCTATTGGGCTCATAACCCAAAAATAGAAACCCTCTTCCTACTATTTTACTCTTAAGAGATTTAAGTTAAAAAAACTAATAGCCTTCAAAGCTTTAAATGACCTAAATTCAATCTCTACAAGCAAGAAACTAAAAGTATTACGGTTTCGGCCCATAACTAGGTATAATTACATACCCTTGCTTTTAGATATTTCATTGATGTATAAAATTAGCTATACCAATTGAACTACATATGGCAGCATATACGCATTGTGATCACGGGTTAATCTTTAATAAATCTTTCAAAAAGTCTATTACTTAAAGAATAACCTATAAACATTTACTATTAATGTTAAACTTTTCACAACACCAATGTTTTATATTATACTAGCTAGGAAACTAGGCTCTAGAAAATAAGTAAAAGGGGTGGCAAAAAATGGTGCCAGCAGTCGCGGTTATACCAATACCCCAAGCTAATTCCAACAAATCGGAACAGATTATTAATTTTTGACTACAAGATTAACTTTTAATGTAAAAAATAAATTAAAACTAAACCCAATCCAGCCATAAACCTTAACTGCTCCAACAAACCATAATCTTAGAACTCGGATTAGATACCCGACTACTATATGGCCCAACACAAAAAAGAATACTACAGGCGAAAGCTTAAACCTCAAACAATGTGGCGGTGCTTTATTCCTCATCAGGGGATCCTGTGGCTTAATTCGATAATCCACGAAAATCTTAGCTACTCTCGTGCTTCAGCTTGTGTATGGCCGTTTATGCTTGCTCGAAAAAGAAAAAAAAGGAAGCAATAGAGCTAATTACTCAAAAATTCAGGTGACATACAGCCAATGAGTAGCAGATCCATGGGATACAAATAAATATACTAACAAATTTAAAGTTCCAAACTTTAATGAAGGAGGACTTGAAAGTAAGATTTAACTTTCCACAAAATAAGTCTGAATAAGAACTAAAGCGCGTACAAATCGCCCGTCACTCCGACAACAAAGTAGGATAAGTCGTAACACAGTAGGGGTAATGGAAATTGCCCCTATTACAATCCATGATGGCCGAGATACCAGGCATCGAGCTTTTAACTCGACCACAGTTATTTACTTCAGGATAAGCTTTGAGAAGCTAATAAGCATTGGTCTTGTAAACCAAAGATAAGATTTAAATCTCTCCAAAGCTTAAATATTCCTATAGCAAAGTGGCCGAGGACAGGCAAAAGATTGTAGCTCTTTTTACGGATTATCCCTTTGTAAGCCCATACAATAAAACTATAAACTTTACCAAAATAAAGAAAAATTTCACAATACACAGTACTTTCTAGAAAATGTAACTCACCCTATAACCGCAAGGATCAACACTTTAGGCCTTCAAAGAATTGATAACCCCACATCCCTTTTGCATCATGGAGAAGCAACAAAAATATAGCAAGCTAGGCTCCCGAATGACTATGAGCTACTAACCCTTAAAAATCAATGTTTCATAATTGATAGAGTAACTTTTAGTAGAAGTAATAAGCCTTTCATATAGTCATATAGCTGGTTTTTCTTTAAAAGCATCAAAGTGCTGACTTGTAGTAATATACATTATATTATCAAACTACAAAGTTTAGTTTATTGAGGATAAGCTCAATAAAAACTTAAAAATACTCTACCTCTTAACTTTCTAAGTAGGCTTAAAAGCAGCCATCTAATAACGTTTTAGTTATTAATACCTAAACTACTAATATTCATACTATTATTATTTTAATTTTAAAGAAACTTAACATAAAACTTTTTATGTTAATAAACAGGCATTCTATTAGTATTAACGTAATTATTCTTTCATAACACTTCAAAAAATTTGAATCTAATAAGTACCACCCACAAAATTACATAAAGCGAACTCGGCAAACAAATTCCCTGCCTGTTTACCAAAAACATCGTCTTTTGAATCCTTTTATAAAAGATAATGCCTGCCCAGTGAAATTTTTAAACGGCCGCGTTAGCGTGAGCGTGCTAAGGTAGCGTAATAATTAGCCTTTTAATTGGAGGCCAGTGAATGGCAAGACTAGGAATATCTGTACTTTATGTATAAAAAAAACTTTTCTTCTAAGTGAAAAGACTTAGATAACAAAGGAAGACGAAAAGACCCCGCGGAACTTTACCTTTTCTTATACTTCTGCGTACCAAGCTTAAAAGTCTACAAGGTTTGATTGGGGCAATCTTGGAATCAATAAAGCTTCCAAATTTTCATATAAAGTCATATAAAATTTACTAAGGACTATAAAGTAGTTACCCCGGGGATAACAGCGTAATCCAACTTAAGAGTACACATCGAAAGTTGGGTTTGCGACCTCGATGTTGGCTTAAGGAAATCCACATAAGTGCAACCGCTATGACAGGATAGTCTGTTCGACTATTATATCCTTACATGAGCTGAGTTAAGACCGGCGCAAGCTAGGTTGGTTTCTATCTCCTTTAATATACAAATCTTCTTGATTGTACGAAAGGACCCCAAAAGATGCATTTAATAACAGCACTTTCCATTAAATTAATACTAAGATCAAACACCATAGCGGGTTAGTATAAAAATACCACTGACTTAGGATCAGTAAATAAGTAACCACTTACCCTCTACTAATACTTCTATCACAAGGGAAGAAGCTACAATTATAGCAATTAGTTGTTACCTAATAGAAAGTGAATTACTCACCTACCCTAATCAACAGAAAATAGTTTAAAAAAATAAAAACTTTGGGAGTTTTAGATTTAGTCACACTAATTTTCTGAATTAAATTCCCTATACGAAAAACTCACCCGCTGGTTAAAGTAATAAACAACTCGCTATATGACCTTCCAGCCCCTATTAACTTGTCAGTATGATGAAATTTTGGGTCTTTACTAGGTCTATGCCTAGCTACACAAATTATCACAGGGCTTTTTCTTGCTATACACTACACTTCAAACGTCGACCTTGCTTTTTACTCTGTTTCTCATATCTCACGAGATGTAAACTATGGATGATTAATACGAGCTATTCACGCAAATAGTGCCTCATTTTTCTTTGTGTGCATTTATCTTCATACAGGCCGCGGAATATACTACGGATCATACCTAGCCCAAGAAACTTGAAACATTGGAATCATTTTACTTTTTCTTACCATAGCAACAGCTTTTTTAGGTTATGTCCTTCCATGAGGACAAATATCTTTTTGGGGAGCTACTGTAATTACTAACCTCCTCTCAGCAATTCCGTATATTGGTAAAACTTTGGTTTACTGATTATGGGGCGGGTTTTCAGTTAGAAATGCAACTTTAAGCCGATTTTTTGTACTACATTTTGTTCTCCCTTTTGCTATTACAGCTCTCGCTGTAATTCATTTATTGTTTTTACACGAAACTGGGTCTAATAACCCACTCGGAATCTCATCAAACATTAACTTAATTCCGTTTCACATTTATTACACATCAAAAGATGTTGTAGGATTTATTTTTTTACTGGCCTTTTTAATCTTTATTTGTTTATTTTCACCTAATCTTTTAACAGACCCAGAAAACTATATCCCAGCTAACCCTCTAAGAACACCTGTACACATTCAACCAGAATGGTACTTTTTATTTGCCTATGCTATCTTACGATCTATCCCTAATAAATTAGGCGGAGTCGTCGCACTATTAATATCAATTCTAATCTTAATTTTTATACCTATATTACACTATAATACTATACGCTCAAACTCTTTTTACCCAATGAATCAGTCTCTTTTCTGACTATTCTTAGGAGTTTTTATAGTACTTACATGAATTGGTAAACAACCGGTAGAAGATCCCTTTATCTGAATTGGTCAAACTTTTTCTACCCTATACTTTATGTTTTTTATTATCTCTCCCATACTTTCAAAAATATGAGATTCTCTTTTATTTATACAAGGAAAATAGCCTTAAAGGAAAAATAGTTTAAACTTACATAAAACATAACACTGAAAATGTTAAAATGGCTTAGCCTTATTCCATTATAATATCATCATACTTAAAAACTATAATTAAACTATATAAAATAAACACCAACCAGCAAAAAAACTAATAAAACTAAAAAAATACGAATATAAACTAATAGTCCTCCTTTTTGCATGTAATACGAGATATGAACACCACCTTCTAATGCCTTAAATATACCCTGTCCTCCCAATATTTCTATTCAACCTAAATCTAAATGTAAATGTATAAGTCCACCTAATTTTAACCCAACCCCAGCCAAAAACCTTCCAGATACTAAGCTTATAAATCATATCCTAGATAAAAATCGGCCTAATTTCCCAAAAAAAACTTTTTTAAAAGCTCTTACTGAAGAAAAACTAATAAACCCATATAATAGCCCCAAAAGTGTAACAACACTAATAATTACTTTCCCAAAAACACCAACTAACCTAAATCCATTTACGTTTACCCAAACCCTTTGCAAAAATCACCCACCTGCAACTGCACCAACCGATAAGACAACAATAGAACACACAATATAACCTCTCTCAACCCCATAAGTGAACAGGCTTCTACTAAAGTTCTGTCCAAATACCCCAATTAACAAAATTCGTAAACTATAAACCAAACTTAACCTTGCACCCACCAATATAACAGCTACCTCCAATCTTCCATTAAACCTTCTAAAAACCCCTTCTAAAATAAGATCCTTGGAATAAAACCCACTTAAAAAAGGCATTCCACATAAAGCAACACTTCTAACTATTAAACACCTTCTACTAAAAGGCAACAAATAATTCAATCCCCCAAGAATTCGCCCATCTTGAGTATCTACAGTTGAGTGAATAATAGAACCAGCACACAAAAATAACAAAGCTTTAAACAAGGCATGAGTAAAAAGATGAAAAACAGCAATAACAGGAAAACCAACCCCTACAGTGAATATTATTAATCCCAACTGACTTAACGTAGACAAAGCAATAATTTTTTTTAAATCAACTTCAAAACAAGCACTTAAACCTGCCATTAATAAAGTTAGTGCCCCTATTTTTCTTAAAAATCATAAAACTTCATGTACCTCAACTAAAGTTCTATAAAACCGAATAACTAAATAAACACCGGCCGTCACTAAAGTTGATGAATGCACCAAAGCAGAGACAGGCGTAGGAGCAGCTATTGCTGCAGGTAACCAAGCAGAAAACGGAATTTGGGCCCTTTTTGTTATTGCTCCAACAACTACTAAGAAACAGACTAGTAACCTATAACTTCCAGTTATTCCATACCCAATGCATCACTCTCCTCAATTAACTAAAAAACAAACACTTAAAATTAATAAAGCATCTCCAATACGGTTAGCTAATACGGTTAATAACCCGGCAGCTAAAGACTTTTTATTTTGGTAATAAATAACCAAAGCAAAAGATACGATACCTAAACCATCCCACCCTAAAAGAATAGTAATCAATCTAGGGATAAAAATTAACAGATTTATTGACCCTACAAAGGCTATAATAAGTAACATAAATCGTCGCATAAAAACCTCTTTTTCTATATAAGAAACTCTAAATAAGGATACAGAGCCAGAAATTAAACAAACGAAACAGGAAAAAATAAGACTAATATAATCAACAATAATAGGCAAACTTCAATCTACACCACATATACTTAAAATTTGTCATTCAACTATATAGCTATGCCCTATAGAACCAATTACAGAAATTCCAAACACCCACAACATTACTGCCATAAAGAAAAGAAAGACAGAACATAACAAAGGGGCTCTTATATTTTTTTTATTTTTCACCTAATATAGCAAGAATTACCTTCCTGTATCTAGCTACCTGTTAGCCAGCTTTAATAACTCTATATTATACCTTTATTGATTAGCTACCTTTTTCCCTTTTATCTTTATTAACTAGTATATATATAATATACTAAAACCTTAACAAATTTGAAAGTTTAATAAACCCCCCCCCCCATTATTTTAAAATAATTTAATTTAATTTTAATAATTTTTTATTAAACAATAAATTTTTGATTAAGTTGAGAGCTGGTGAAATTAAAATCACAAATGAATTTGAATCATTAGAAGGAACCAACAATTCCGCCCTCAAGATCTGTCTTGTAGTATATATTTTATTACTGTAAACTGCAACTTTACCAAAACAAAAGTCAAGACATCCAATATATGAAAGCATTACGCCGGATGAACGGATTACTCTGATGAGGTAAATCATGGGCTATTGCCCTAATGCTTTTATCAAAAAGTAGTATATTTATTACAACCCGTTTACACCGAGTTAAAGGTTCAATTTCCCTTTTTGAAGCAAGGTGGCAGAAAAGTGCCTCAGATTTAAGCTCTGATTATGAAGTATTACTTCCCTTTCTAATAACCCAACACTTAATTACCACTTTTATTACTTACTTATTAATTCTACTAGGCGTAGCCTTTTTTACTCTTTTAGAACGAAAAGCTCTTGGGTATTTCCAAATTCGAAAAGGCCCTAATAAATTAGGAATTATTGGAATCCCACAACCGTTAGCTGATGCCTTAAAACTTTTCGTTAAAGAGTGAATTACTCCTGTATCTTCCAATTATTTCCCTTTTATTTTAACCCCAACAGTAATACTTATTTTAGCTCTCAGGCTATGACAACTATTTCCCTCTTTTATACTTTCATACCAAGTTACACTTGGAATACTTCTGTTTTTATGTATTTCTTCACTAGCCGTATACACAACACTTATAGCAGGTTGATCATCTAATTCCAAATATGCATTATTAGGGGCTATTCGAGCTATAGCCCAAACTATTTCTTATGAAGTCACTATAACTCTAATTATTATTTTCTATCTATTTTTAACAATACAAATAGACTTAGTAAGTATTCGTTTAACCAATTTATCCATAGTCACTGTCACAATATTTTTACCTTTAGGAATTATATGACTAGCAGTAATTCTTGCAGAAACAAACCGAGCCCCTTTTGATTTTGCAGAAGGAGAATCAGAACTAGTATCAGGATTTAATATCGAATATGGCGGAGCTGGTTTTGCTTTTTTATTTATAGCAGAATACAGAAATATCTTAATAATAAGCCTCATTACTTCCTGCCTACTAACAGGCACATTAATAGTATCAATTCCAGTGGCCATTATTTTTTTATGAGCTCGAGCTACATTACCTCGTTATCGTTATGATCTATTAATGGCAATAGCCTGAAAATCTTTTCTACCATTAAGCTTAGCTATCTTAATAAGGTTAAGACCACTCCTTTTATTTTTATAATAAATGCCGATAGTATAATAAGTACAATTGCCTTCCAAGCAGAAAGACCAAGTTAGGTCAGCATAACTATAATATTCACACTTATACGTGATTACACTCATAGCTATTTCAACCTTATGAATATATACAACCCTCTCGATAACTTTACCTATACACCCGCTACCCTTAGGCATCATAGTATTACTATTAGCATTCTTAAATTGTGCCCTAATTGCTACAATTAGCCCCTGATACTCGTATATACTTTTTTTTATTTTTATTGGGGGAATATTAGTTATATTTGCATACATTGCATCTCTTTCCCCTAACATAACTTTTTTCGCAAATAATCCCTTAATACCTGCTATACTAACCATCATCTCCATCTTTAGCTTTAAAAACCTAAAACTTACCTCAAATCATCAAATTAATACAGAACTTGCTTCCAGAATTAATGATACAACACAAATTCTAAGCTTTTTATATACAGATAATGGGGTTACCTCCATTATCCTACTAGCCTGCATACTATTATTTACCTTAGTAGCAAGGGTAAAAATTTGCAAACCCAAAATGGGGGCATTACGCCCATTTTCTTAACCTTTTACTCAAAAAAAAAAATTAAAAGTAAAACATATTAAATAAATAATATTAAACCCACCCCAGTTACTATTAGTATAAACACCAATTCAAATCTAATAACATAGCTAATATATTCTTCAGCCATATTTACACTACGTACCCACAAAGGATACTGCCCATGTTGTGTAATTGAGTATAAGTACCATGAATAAAGCCCCCTTAAGAAAGTTATAACCCCTGTAAGCAAACCAAATATCAAAGAATATCTTAGAATAGAAATTCCTAATATTAACTCTCTTCATAAGTTCAAAGAAGGAGGAGCAGCTATATTGATAGCACACATCAGAAACCAACATAAAGCAACCCCAGGGACTAAAACTAACCCACCTTTAACCAAAAACAGTCTTCGAGTCCCATAACACTTATAAGTTTCGCTAGCTAAAAAAAATATACCAGAAGAACACAAGCCATGAGCAATTATTATAAGTAAACAACCTGACCATCCCCAATCTGTATTAGAGTAAATACCCCCCAAAACTAAGCTTATATGCCCAACAGACGAATAAGCCACCAAAGCCTTTACATCATTTTGAGCAAAACAAACTATCCTAGCAATAGTTCCACCCATTAATCCAACACAAAAAATAACAGAAACAGTCAAAGTTCTACATAACCCTAGTATATAAAAAAACCGAATCAACCCATAACCCCCAAGTTTAAGTAAAACACCAGCTAAAACTATAGACCCAGCAACCGGCGCCTCTACATGAGCTTTTGGTAACCATAAATGAAACCCATAAATAGGTAACTTTACTAAGAAAGCTAAAGAAGCACAAAAAGTTGCTAACCAACCCCATTCAAACTTTAAAAATCCTCACCCTCAAAAAACAGACCCTCTTTTAGTTAGAATTAAGATAACTAAAATTAAAAGAGGAAGAGAAGCACTAACTGTATATAATAATATATATTTTCCAGCCTGTAATCGTTCAGGTTGGTAACCCCACCCTAAGATAATTAACAGAATAGGAATAAGACTAAACTCAAATATAATGTAAAAATTAAGTAAAGACCCAACACTAAAACAAAAAATAAGAACCAAAGTCAACACTAAAACCCTAAAAACAAACTCAACAGATTTATTATTAACTTTTTGAACATCACGTACCCTAGCTAGTATTCTAAGGCTAGAAATTAAAATAGTTAATGATACAAGACCAAGAGAAAATCTATCAACAATCAAAACCTCACCTCAACATCCTACTAACCCTAACGAACTAAACCACAACCCCAAACTAAATATAAATATAATTACACAACCCCATAAAACCCTTCATCAAAAAACCCTCGGCCCTAACCCCCTTACTACAACTAACAAAACCCCAATAATCCCCAACCTAAAAATGACCTAAAGCCAATCCCCCAACGTAATCACTTCCAAAACTACGAACTAAAGAAACTAACACACTTAACCCGAGTGCAGCTTCACAAACCCCGAAAGCCAAAAAAATCAAACATACACTTCTCAACCAACCCTGAAAATAAACCAAACCAAAAATCATAATATAAATACCTAAAGTAAAAACTTCCATTCTTAACAAAACCCCAAAAAGCCTCTTTCGCTGAGATATCAAACACACCCCACCTACTATAAACACAATAGCCCCTACACCCATAACAGGAAAAAACCACACTACTTCTTCATAAAAATCGTCCCAAACCCTCATTTTACATATTTTTTACTATTAGCAATTTTATTATTGTTCTTCACATATCCAATTATATACTTTCCCTCAACTACTCATCAAATTATTACCGCAAAACACACCAAACAAATTAAAAAAATACTAATAACTAAAACTCATGACATAGGACTCAATTGAGGCATAAAAGAATGCCACCTAGGCAACTTGAATTTGACAAACTCAAATTATATTTTAACTAATTCTTTTTACTAAATGCTACAACTACTAATGCCCCATCGGATGATCAGAAGAATACAACCCAACTAATAAAACAAAAACATAGGCTTGCAAAAATCTAACAGCAAACTCAAAAATTATATACCCCCATATTACTAAACTTCCAAACAACCTTCTGAATAAAGAAACTTCGTAAAAAAATCCTACTACGTACTCACCAATAACATGTAATATGAGATGTCCTATAGTAATATTAGCAGCTAATCGAACACCCAAAGTGATCGGACGAATTAAAATTCTAACTCTCTCAATTAACACAAGTAAAGGAATTAGTACAACTGGCCTTCCAGTTGGAACTAAATGGCCAGCACTTTCTTTCCAAGAAAAAACTCAACCACTAAAAACTAAACAAAATCAAACCATCGTTGCTAAAACAAGAGTCAATGATAAATGACTGCTTGGACTAAACACATTAGGGATTATACCAGAAATATTTACAATAAAAATTATCATAAATAAAGAAACCTGCCCCAATACAAATCCCCCAAAAAACTTTCCAGAACAACTTTTCACTAACTCTAATACTACAATTACTAAACTAAAAAATATAACATTAATACCAGACACCCTGACTCATACCCTCACCAAACAAATAGATAACCCCATAAATCCACTCAATCACACAATACCTCTAATCCTAACATTAGAATGTACTCCAGCATCCAAGGATGAAAAAATATCTATTAACATTTTCTAAACTTTTTTACTTAAGAACCTCACCAGTAAATACACAAATATAAAAAAATCCAAACTACATCAACAAAATGTCAATATCAAGCAGCTGCTTCAAACCCAAAATGATGAGAAATAGAGAAATGATGCAAATAACATCGCATTGTACACACAATTAAAAAAACCCTTCCAATTAAAACATGTAACCCATGAAATCCTGTCATTACAAAGAAAGTAGAACCATAAATACTATCAGCAATTCTAAAAGAAGCCTCCTCATACTCCCCTCATTGAAGGATGGTAAAATATAAACCCAAAGATACAGTCAAAAGCAAGCCATACAAAGCCTCTTCACGATTACCCACTATTAACCCATGATGAGCTCAAGTAACACTGACCCCCGAGCCAAGTAATACAGCTGTATTTAACAAAGGAACCTTAAAAGGATTTAAAGGCATAACTCCAACAGGAGGCCAAACACAACCTAACTCCAATGTAGGAACAAGCCTTCTATGGAAAAACCTCCAAAAAAAAGCGAAAAAAAAACACACCTCAGAAAAAATGAATAAAACTATTCCCCATCGAAGATTCATTCTAACTCATCTAGTGTGATAACCTTGATAAGTTCCTTCTCGAATAACATCTCGTCACCACTGAACTATAGTCAACAAAATTACCAAGATACCAATTAATATTAAGGCTATCCCTTTTCCATGAAACCAACTAACTAACCCAACCGTCAAAAATAATGCTCCACTTGCAGCTGTAAAAGGCCATGGACTAAACTCCACTAAATGAAAAGGGTTACGTAACATTTTATCTTTATTATAAATACTGTTCTAACTACGAAGATAATACAATTTTAACAACTTGACTATTAGAGTGAAAAGACGCAGGAAAACTATTATCCTGCCACTCAAAAGACGTTCTTAAAGCTCTTCCCCAAATAACAGACCGCTGAGAAACAAAAGACTCAAACAACATGAACATAAAAAGTAACACAGAAACAAAAGAAATTAACGAGCCTCAAGAAGAAACCACATTCCATTTAGCAAACCCATCGGGATAATCAGAATATCGACGAGGTATTCCAGCTAAACCCAAAAAATGTTGAGGAAAAAATGTTAAATTAACCCCCACAAATATCAACACAAAATGAACCTTTCTCCAAACAACATGAAAAGTCACCCCAGAAATCAAAGGGTATCAATACCTAAAAGCCCTAAACAAAGCAAAAACAGCCCCCATCCTTAAAACATAGTGAAAATGAGCTACCACATAATAAGTATCATGCAAAACAATATCTAAAGATGAATTAGATAAAACAATACCAGTTAACCCTCCTACGGTAAATAAGAAAATAAAACCTAAAGCTCACATAATAGGCGGTTCAGTCTTATTAACAAATCCATGAATTGTAGCCAACCATCTAAAAACTTTAATTCCTGTTGGAATGGCAATAATCATAGTAGCAGCAGTAAAATAAGCTCGAGTATCTACATCCATACCCACAGTAAATATATGATGAGCCCATACAATAAAACCTAACACCCCAATAGAAACAATGGCATATACCATACCCAAATAACCAAAAACTTGCTTCTTTCCCGCATAATGTATAACAATATGGGAAATTATACCAAATCCTGGTAAAATTAAAATATACACCTCAGGATGACCAAAAAACCAAAATAAATGTATATATAAAATTGGGTCTCCCCCCCCAGTAGGATCAAAAAATGATGTATTAAGATTCCGATCTGTAAGTAATATTGTAATAGCACCAGCTAAGACAGGCAAAGCAGCCACTAATAAAATAGCAGTAATGGTAACAGCTCAAACAAACAAAGGAATTCGCTCAGCAATTAACCCAGGAGATCGCATATTTCCAACAGTAGAAATAAAATTAATGGCCCCTAAAATAGATGAAGCACCAGCAAGATGTAAGGAAAAAATAGCTAAATCTACTGAAGCCCCTGAATGAGCCACATTCCCAGACAATGGAGGATACACCGTCCAACCAGTCCCAACACCCCTTTCTACTAAAGAAGACCTTAATAATAAAAACAAAGCTGGGACAAGTAATCAAAATCTTAAATTATTTAACCGAGGAAAAGCCATATCAGGAGCACCAATCATAAGGGGAATAAGTCAATTCCCAAACCCACCAATTATTATTGGCATCACCAAAAAGAAAATTATTATAAAAGCATGAGCTGTAACAATAACATTGTATAGTTGATCATCACCTAACAACCTTCCAGGTTGGCCAAGTTCTGCTCGAATTAAAAGCCTTAAAGCCAACCCAATCAACCCAGACCACAAAGCCAACAACAAATATAAAGTACCAATATCTTTATGATTAGTAGAACACAATCACCGCAA